ATGGTAAGCAAGAAGATTGTTTACGAAGAAACAACAAGAAAAATTCATATTCTGATACATAAGAGTTATATAAGAATCGAAATAGTCTTTTATTTTCTTTTTTCAAAAGAAAAATCGATTTCATTGAAGTAATAAGACTATTCCAATTCGAATAGTAGTTGAGAAAGAATCGCAATAAATGCAAAGATGGAACATCTTGGATCCGGTATTGAAGGAGTTGAACCAAAATTTCCAAATGGATAGGATAGGGTATTTCTATATGTGATAGATAATGTAAATGCAAAAATTTGTCTTCTAAAAAGGGAAATATTGAATGAATAGATCGTAAATTCTGAAACTTTGTTGTTTCTTTTTCTTTCGGACAAGATAATTCTCGTAGCGAGAATGGGATTTCTACAACGATCGCAAACCCCTCAGATAGAATCTGAGAATAAAACTCAGAATAAAAAAAATTGTTGTAATCCAACAATCGATCTTGGTTAGGATGATTAACCGAGTTAATCCAAAAATTCTGCTGATACATTCGAATAATTAAACGTTTCACAAGTAGTGAACTAAATTTCTTGTTATTACAACTAACAATTTCCACAGGCTCGGAATCATTTAATCCATAATCATGGGCAAATGCATAAATATACTCCTGAAAGAGAAGTGGGTAGACGAAGTATTGTTGACGAGATTTCTGTTTTTCTGAATACCCTTCGAATTTTTCCATTTGTATTTCTACTTGAATCAGAAAGAGGAAGCATTTCTCGGTTTATCAAATGATGATACATAGTGCAATATGGTCAGAACAGGGTGTTGCATTTTTTAATACAAACCCTGGAAAGAAAGGGAGTCTAATCCACAGATCTTTTCCTTTTCTATCCAATTAGTTTATGTTTGTTCTAATTACAAAAGAGAACAAATCTTTTATTTTTGCAGGCCAATTGCTCTTTTGACTTTGGAATACAGTCTCTTTATCAATATACTGCTTCTTTTACACATTCAATCCATAACATCCCTTTTCAATCCATAATCAAGAATAATTAGGATTTCTAAAAAAACAAAGAAAAAATCAAGGGTCCGCTCATAGGAAAACCCAACCTTTCCCCGCATCAGGCACTAATCTATTTTTAACGTCTAATTAGATCGGGGAATCATTTCAATTAAGAAGTTAAGCTCGTTGCTTTTTATTTTACCAGAATTGGAGCCAGACTCTATCCATTTATTCACTAGACCCAGAAAATCGGAATTTTTTTATTCCATTCCAAAAATCAAAAATAAGAATTTGATTTTATTACGACATGCTATTTTTTCCATTCATTACCCTTGAGGATCAGTCGTGGTCTTCTAGACTCTACCAAGAGTCTGAACGAATTTGTTGCTTCATCCAAATGTGTAAAAGATCATAGTCGCACTTAAAAGCCGAGTACTCTACCATTGAGTTAGCAACCCAGATAAAATAGGATCTTAGATACGATCGAAACCCAAAAATCAATGGAATTACACCGCACGCTCCTGTCAAAACATTGAACTAGCAAGACATCAAAAGAAAGATTTTATCCCCCATTAAAAACACTCAAATGCCAAAATGAACAGGTCCGGTTAAATTTCACTAAGGTTAAAAAAAGAGCGGCTCCAATCACGATGGCAAAATTGTCATTTTTTTAGCAATTTCTATTTAAAGAAATCCAAAAATCTTGTATGAGAGTACATGCAAGAGGGACAACCCTATCATTTGAGCGAAGTGTAGGCAGAAAAACCTAATATGGAGTGAGGATAAAGAGACCTATCTATCTACAAATTCTAGATGTTCAATAGACCTTTGTCAATGGAAATACAATGGTAAGAAAACAAATTAGATATAAAAAGTAAATAAAATAAGGGCTTATGTTGGATTGGCACGACATAAATCCAGTCAAAAATAGGACTAAGAAAGAGGCAAATTGTGTCTAAATAATTAGACAACGAGGGATACTAGTGATCCCTCTCCTACTTTTTTATTCATTTAGTTCTTCAATTAACTCAAAGTTCCTTCTTTTTCTTTAAAGAATTCTGCCTTCCTTAAAATATCATAAACAGTTCTTGTAGGTTGAGCACCCTTTTCAAGGAAATAGAGAATAGCTGGAACATTTAAACAAGTTTGATTCTTTATCGGATCATAAAAACCTACTTTTCGAAGATCTCTTCCTTCTCTTCGAGATCGAACATCAATTGCAACGATTCGATAGACAGCTTATTGGGATAGATGTAGCTAAACAATGCCCCCCCTAGAAACGTATAGGAGGTTTTCTCCTCATACGGCTCGAGAAAATGATTCGAATTTCTGTCTATAATACAAGTAGATAGAAATTCGACTATGACTTGCATTAATTTCCTTACAGAAAAAACAAATTTCATTTATACTCATGACTCAAGTTGGCTAATTTTGACTGACAGACTTAAAAGGAAAAATCCTTCGAAATTTTTTGAGTCGTCTCTAAACTCTTTTCTTTGTCTCATCTCGAACGAATTTACTTTTATTCCTTATTCTGATCCAATTCAATTGTTGAGACAATTTTATTGTTGAGACAGTTGAAAATCGCGTTTACTTGTTCCGGAATTCTTTATCTTTGATTTGTGAAATCCTTGGGTTTAGACATTACTTCGGGAATTCCTATTCTTTTTTCTTTCAAAAGAGTAGCAACATACCCTTTTTTTCTTATTTCCTTCGATAAAGCATTTCCCTCTTCTATAGAAATCGAATATGAGCGATTGATTTTGATAGACTTTTAATTGAAAGAGTTTTTCCAATCTTCCAAAATTGGACTTTCTTCTTATTTTAACCTTTCGACTTCTATATTAAGGATAGACTGACAAAGTTGGCCTAATTTATTAGTTTTCACTAACCCTAGATTCTTTCCCTTGATAAAAAATCAACTCTGTCCTCTCGAGCTCCATCGTGTACTATTTACTTACAAACAACCCAGCGCAAATTTGGTTCGGGACGAATAGAACAGACTATGTCGAGCCAAGAGCATTTTCATTACTATGAAAAATGATGGATAGCAAAATCCACAATCGATCATGTCCTTCAAGTCGCACGTTGCTTTCTACCACATCGTTTTAAACGAAGTTTCACCATAACAAACATTCCTCAAATTTCATTGCAAAGTGGTATAGGGAATTGATCCAATATGGATGGGATCATGAATAGTCATTGGTTTAGTTTAGTTTTTTGTATACTAATTCAAACTTGCTATCTATGGAAAAATATGGATAAAAGAAATAAGTATTTATCGGGGAAGACTCCGCAAAGATCCAATTTATTTAAACCCATATTCTATCATATGAAGGAAACATAGTTCGAAAAAGACGAATAAACAAGTTTGCTTAAGACTTATTTATTATTGAATTTCAATTCTCAACAGAGGACTCGAGATGGTCAATCCTGAAATGAGAAGAGAAGGATCGATTCTTCTCCAACAAATAAACTATCAACCTCAAAAAAAAAATTTAATTAATTTAATTACTATATTAGAATTAGATTAGCAATATATTTTTCCGTAACAAAAACAATTAACTATTAACTAAATAAACTATTCCAATGAAAAGATTGAAAGTTTTTTGGTAGTTATAGAATTCTCGTACTTCTTCGACTCGAATACCAAAAGAAAGAAAAAAATGAAGTAAAAAAAACACATTTCGTGTAAAGTAAAATTAAGGTCTTTGCTTTTACTTATAGCATTCTTTCTTTTACCTAAAAGAAGCAACTCCAAATCAAAAATTAGTAGAAGTATGATTTTTGGAATCCATTCTATCCAACGAACAGTTCTTACCTTATCCTTACCAGAATGGATCATTCTGGATATTTAAAGAATCACAGATCGAGATCGTTTTCGCTTAACCAAAGAAGGACCCTTTTTGCTAATAATATAATACAACAAAAATCTATCTCTATCATAAAGGGATAGGTCTCATTTTTTATACAGTGTTTTACGTATAGACCAAATTTTTCATGAAAATAAAGATATTCAATTTGACTGGACTTGACACTTGATTATGTTTTCTGAGAAAGAAAATGAATGCTTAGAAATGCATCTAATCTAAGAGTTCATAAGAGATAATTATTCTCTCTAATAAACTTTCTTTTGTCTCGTGCGGGGTACAATACGATTTCATCTTTCGTTTCATCAGAAAAATCTGGGACGGAAGGATTCGAACCTCCGAGTAACGGGACCAAAACCCGCTGCCTTACCACTTGGCCACGCCCCATTTCGGGTTTTATCCGACACTAATAAACACTATTATGTTTATTTGTTTTGTTATTCGTCAATCCCACTTCAATTACATAAAAAATGAGGGATACTCTCTTGCTAGGATTCTAGACATGCGGATAATATAGAATCCAAAAAATGCATTGATCATTACATGGAATTCTATTAAGATATTATATGAAAGTCGAATTTCTTCCATTCTCATTTGAGAGTGCGAATACAAGGAGGTATTTTGCGTTTGGGAAAGTCCGAAGAAAAAAGGATTTTGAATCCGCCTTTTCCTTTTTCCCTTAGAAAAATAACTCAATCAAAATCCAATTATCTACTCTACAAGAACGAAATGCTTGTTATGCCTAATATACTTAGTTTAACCTGTATCTGTTTTAATTCTGTTCTTTATCCGACTAGTTTTTTCTTCGCCAAATTGCCCGAAGCTTATGCCATTTTCAACCCAATCGTGGATGTTATGCCTGTCATACCTGTACTCTTTTTTCTATTAGCCTTTGTTTGGCAAGCTGCTGTAAGTTTTCGATGAAATCTTTACTACTCTGTCTGCCAAATTGAATGATGTATTCATTCCAAAAAAATTCGAAAAATGGATAAAAGCCGAGAAGTCTTATCTTATATTATGAACCTTCGATTCTAAAATTCAAATTCTTCTACATTGAATGTATAGCTGCAGCAATAAATTTGGATCAGCCTTTCTACCCCTGCACCTACATTGAGCAGGTACCTTTAGGTACCCACACAATACCTAACCTAATTTTTGATATTGATAAGAGTGCTTATTAGAAATCAATTCTTGAAAAAAATTGCAAGAATTGATTTTTGCATTTTTAGGTGTCAAAATAAACAAAACCCATCCTAATGGATCTGTGTGGTAAGGAAAAACGGGTAATCTATTCCTTAAAAAAAAATCTTGGAGATTATGTAATGCTTACTCTCAAACTTTTTGTTTATACAGTAGTGATATTCTTTGTTTCCCTCTTTATCTTTGGATTCTTATCTAATGACCCAGGACGTAATCCTGGGCGTGAGGAGTAAAAATCCAATTTTTTTTGGAATTTTTTCTTACAAATTGGATTTGTTTCGTACATTTATCTATGAGAAAATCCGGGGGTCAGAATTCCTTCCAATTCGAAAGTCCCAAATGATCCGAGGGGGCGGAAAGAGAGGGATTCGAACCCTCGGTACAAAAAAATTGTACAACGGATTAGCAATCCGCCGCTTTAGTCCACTCAGCCATCTCTCCCCGTTCCAAATCGAAAGGTTTCCGTAATATGACAGAGGCAAGAAATAACGATTGCAAAAAATCCTTCCTTTTTCTTTCAAAAGCCCATAAAAATTATATTGCCAATTCCATTTTAGTTATATTCTTTTTTATTAATGTTAATAAAAAAAAGAAGAAAATTCTTGTTTTTTCTTTCTAAAATTCGATATTGGCTGAGAAACAATCAGATAGATTTTCTCTTCAGCGGGCATTTCCATATAGGACTTGTTATAATAAAACAAACAGGTTATATAAAAAATAAAAAACTCTTTTTTGATTATTTATCAACAAAGCAAAAAGGATTCTTATCAAACCCACCATAAAATCAAACCCACCATAAAATTGGAAAGAAATATAAAGTAAGTAGACCTGACTCCTTGAATGATGCCTCTATTCGCTATTCTGATATATAAATTCGATGTAGATGAAATTGTATAAGCGGATTTTTTGTATTTCCTTAGACTTAGACCGCGCAAGGCAAGAATTTTTCGCTATTTACGATTTCATATTCTTGTTACTAGATGTTCTATAGGAATAAGAAAAAATCGCAACTCCTTTCCGCTACACATAAAAATTTATTTCGAAAGTCAATTTTTTTTTTCAATATCTTTCTTTTTTTTTCAGAATCCTATTTTTGTTCTTCCACCCATGCAATAGAGAGCGAGTGGGAAAAGAGGGGTTACTTTTATTTTCATTTTTCCCTTAAAGGATAGGCTTTGAAATAGGAGTCATGGAATAATGCTGAATTCAAATGTTTATTTCTATAGTATAAGAAAAACTAATCGAATCAAATTCATGGATTTACCACGACCTCGGTTGTGACCCCATAGATAAAAATGCAAAATTTCTATCTTCGAGACCATTGAAAAAGGGCATTGAACGAGAAAGAAATCGTCCACAGATAATTAAACTATCGTATGCCTTGGAAGTGATATGAGGTGCTCGGAAATGGTTGAAGTAATTGAATAGGAGGATCACTATGACTATAGCCCTTGGTAGAGTTACTAAAGAAGAAAATGATCTATTTGATATTATGGACGACTGGTTACGAAGGGACCGTTTCGTTTTTGTAGGATGGTCCGGCCTATTGCTCTTTCCTTGTGCTTATTTCGCTTTAGGGGGTTGGTTTACAGGGACAACTTTTGTAACTTCTTGGTATACCCATGGATTGGCTAGTTCCTATTTGGAAGGTTGTAATTTCTTAACCGCGGCAGTTTCCACCCCTGCCAATAGTTTAGCACACTCTTTGTTGCTACTATGGGGCCCGGAAGCGCAAGGGGATTTTACTCGTTGGTGTCAATTAGGGGGTCTGTGGACTTTTGTCGCTCTCCATGGGGCTTTTGCACTAATAGGTTTCATGTTACGTCAATTTGAACTTGCTCGGTCTGTTCAATTGCGACCTTATAATGCAATTTCATTCTCTGCTCCAATCGCTGTTTTTGTTTCCGTATTCCTTATTTATCCACTGGGGCAATCTGGTTGGTTCTTTGCGCCGAGTTTTGGCGTAGCAGCGATATTTCGATTCATCCTCTTTTTCCAAGGATTTCATAATTGGACGTTGAACCCATTTCATATGATGGGAGTTGCCGGAGTATTAGGCGCGGCTCTGCTATGCGCTATTCATGGGGCGACCGTAGAAAACACTCTATTCGAGGATGGTGATGGTGCAAATACCTTCCGCGCTTTTAACCCAACTCAAGCTGAAGAAACTTATTCAATGGTCACTGCTAACCGCTTTTGGTCCCAAATCTTTGGTGTTGCTTTTTCCAATAAACGTTGGTTACATTTCTTTATGCTATTTGTACCCGTCACCGGTTTATGGATGAGTGCTATTGGCGTAGTCGGCCTGGCTCTGAACCTACGTGCCTATGACTTCGTTTCCCAGGAAATCCGTGCAGCGGAAGATCCTGAATTTGAGACTTTCTACACCAAAAATATTCTTTTAAACGAGGGTATTCGTGCGTGGATGGCAGCTCAGGATCAGCCTCATGA